GTCAGAACTATCGGATCATCACTTATTCAATCAATAGGTATAATGACTCAACATACGAAAGAATTTGCCTTTTAGTCAAAATAAACATAACCAGAAAGAACAATTTTTCAATGACTTATAAATTTAATTGAAAAATTTTGAGTTAGAATCCGGTCACAAGGTCTGAATCTTAAATATGAATCATAGTTCAATTCTGGATCTATTTAATTATATTTCGTGCTCCAAATACTAAGATGAGTATCCGACGAGGTAGAACCGTCTCTAGCAAGATAAGATGACAGACTTATTCTCTGTATTATCAATAGGATCCATTATAACAAGTCACACACTCATATTCCGGAAATACAGAAAGAAATAAATTTCGCGATTGAACTACCAAAGGGGTTATAAGTCAGCAACCTGAGATTTCACTTTAGTATTGAAAAACTCGAACTTAGTAGTTCTTGTGGATTTAATTCATTGAAATTCCATCCAATAAAACAGAAGAATTATAAATCTCCAAAATAATAGATAGGAATACTGTAAATAAAGCCATTGCGACACCCATCAAAGGAGTCGTTCCCCACCCAGGAGCTACTTTACCATATTCCGAATTCAACGGTTTCAATAAAGCCCCTACCGTAGTTTGTCTTGGACGAGATCTAGAACTACTCTCAACGGTTTGTGTAGCCATAAATCCGATTGTATTTATTGAGATCTGTTGACTTTGTATACCATTCCCCTGTAAATAAAGGATCTTATCAGAGATCCGTTGCGGTCTTGAATTCATATAAGAATGGAAACAGCAACCCTAGTCGCCATCTTTATATCTGGTTTACTTGTAAGTTTTACCGGGTACGCCTTATATACCGCTTTTGGGCAACCCTCTCAACAACTCAGAGATCCGTTCGAGGAACACGGGGACTAGTTGAATGAGCCTCCCAGCATTCAATATTGAATGCTGGGAGGCTCATTACTTCAATGTATATAATGAAAAATCATTTCTTGGTTGAAATTTTAGGTGGTTCTCGAAAAAAGATAGCGAAAAAAATTATCCCTAGAGTCGAGACTAATAGAAATGTATAAACCAATGCTTCCATAGATTCGATTGTGGTTTACAATTATAGCTTCCATACCTATTTATTTAGGATTATTTCCCTGAGAAAGAAAGAGTCAACGAAAGGGTAATGATTAAATTAAGATTTCTCTAATCCGTAATGTAAAATCAAATTACAAAAAAAGAGACTAAAAATACGAAAGAAATTTTGTATCAGACTGCTTGTCTTCTTGTAGTTGGATCTCCTAGTTTTTGGAATGCTCCAAATTCTACTTGAGAATCTAAATCTGGATCAATACCAGCAAAAACATCTCTGAACAAGGTTCTAGCCCCATGCCAAATATGTCCGAAGAAGAAGAGCAGCGCAAAAGAAGCATGTCCAAAAGTAAACCAACCTCTTGGGCTACTACGAAAAACACCATCTGATTTCAAAGTAGCCCGATCTAATTCAAAAATTTCACCCAATTGAGCCCGTCTAGCATATTTTTTCACAGTAGCAGGATCACTATAACTGACGCCGTTGAGTTCGCCACCATAGAACTCAACAGTTACACCTACTTGTTCTACGCTATATTTCGATTCTGCTCTTCGAAAAGGAACGTCGGCTCTAACAATTCCATCTCCGTCTATCAAAACGACTGGAAATGTTTCAAAAAAAGTAGGCATACGACGTACAAAGAGCTCACGCCCTTCTTTATCTCGAAATATTGGGTGTCCTAACCACCCAACAGCTATTCCATCCCCATTGTCCATGGAACCTGCCCTAAATAATCCCCCCTTTGCCGGATTATTGCCAATGTAATCATAAAAGGCTAATTTCTCAGGAATTTTGGACCAAGCTTCTGATAAACTTTGATTTTCGGCCAGACCGGCACTAACTCTTCGATATATTTCTTGCTGAAAGTATCCCTGATCCCATTGATAACGAGTGGGACCAAATAATTCGATCGGAGTAGTTGCTGAACCATACCACATAGTTCCGGCAACTACAAAAGCTGCAAAAAAGACAGCAGCGATACTGCTGGAAAGTACGGTTTCAATATTACCCATACGTAATCCTTTGTATAGACGTTGGGGCGGGCGGACACTAAGATGGAATAAGCCCGCCAATATGCCCAGTGTCCCCGCTGCAATATGATGAGAGGCTATTCCCCCTGGAACAAAGGGATCAAAACCTTCTACGCCCCATGCGGGATTTACTGGCTGTACTTTTCCAGTTAGTCCATAAGGATCAGACACCCATATTCCAGGACCATACAAGCCTGTTACATGAAATGCGCCAAAACCAAAACAAGCCACCCCGGAAAGAAATAAATGAATTCCAAAAATCTTAGGCAAATCTAATGAAGGTTTTCCTGTACGTTCATCAGAAAAAATTTCTAGATCCCAATATACCCAATGCCAAATAGCTGCCAAAAAGCACAAGCCAGAAAACATAATATGTGCCCCGGCCACGCCCTCAAAACTCCAAATACCGGGATCCGTTACTGCTCCCCCTGTAATACTCCAACCGCCCCAGGAATTTGTTATTCCTAAACGAGTCATGAAGGGTATAACGAACATACCCTGTCTCCACATTGGATCAAGAACGGGATCAGAGGGATCAAAAACCGCTAATTCATAGAGAGCCATCGAACCGGCCCAACCAGCAACCAGAGCCGTATGCATTATATGGACAGAAATCAACCGACCAGGATCATTCAATACAACGGTATGAACACGATACCAAGGCAAACCCATGGAAAAACCCCTTTCTCAAATAAAAATAGATACTATGTAACTTTATTGCATTGGAAAATACTATGACTATCAACGGACCCTTGTTCAGTGGATTCTATCGCAGCAAGGGTTCATTTTTGTTCTATTCTATTGGTAATAATAGAACAATTATGTTTGTAGGAACAAAGAGAAGCAGATCTATTCTATACCCAATAAGTACCAATACGCAATGGGGGTTGATACCTTTTTATATAAGCAAATGTCGCCATATTTGTTCATCGTTGGAAGGCTCTAGTCGTAAGAATTATACTTTAGTCATTCTATCGCCTTTTATGACCTTTTATAATGTATTCAAGACAGACTATATGATAAAAAATATCAACCTTTATTATATATGTTGCGATTCTGAAAAGACTAACCCGATTATCACGTTTCCATATTAAAGTGAAATATAGTACTTAATTCTTTTTTCTTTCAGTTAATGCCTATTGGTGTTCCAAAAGTACCCTTTCGAATCCCGGGAGATGAAGATGCAACTTGGGTTGACGTATAGTGCGACTTGTCAGATATAGTGGGTCATATGGGCTTTCCCCGTTCTCTTCCCCAGTCGAGATATCCCCCCTTCGCCCAAGAAAGATTGATTGAATCATCTAAAATTCGGAGCGTGAAGTTCAACTAGATCCATTTGTAGGGGGATTCACAGACTAATAGTATCAATTAGAATAATTTATGGTTGGCTTGGTTAAACCAAAAAAATGACATGAAGTATCCAGGCTCCGTTTAAACAAATCCCAATTGATAATATATCGAGAATTACTGCTTGTATTGATAGAATAAATGAATTCAATATGTCGAATAGCCCATTTTTTGGCAAAGGCATGAGCCAGGAAATCTTAGCAAAACAACAAAAAGCGGTATTATAAGCATTTGCCCTATATGTGCAAATCAAAATCGAGCATATTTTTACCCGGAGTAGAGCATAAACCTAAAAGAAGTAAAGAGGCCCCTTCAAGAACAAGAAAATAACATCGTGGTTTGCATTCGATCTCGATGAAACAATAAATCAACAAGCAGTTAGTTCGAAAAGGTTACTTTAACTATAACGATCTTTTTTTTTTTTTTGAGTGTATTTAATTTTCATATTATTGCATATTCAATCAAAAAAATTTTCTTTATATTTTATTATACGTATGGAATTTTACATTCTGTTTTTATGTTTATGATTCCTTTGTTCTATATAGTTATATATTTATCGTTAGTTATAGTAGAAATAAGGAAACGGGGAAGAAAAACTCATATTTATTGAAAAATAGAAGACAACCCCCCTCATTTTAAACTGTTATCCAAAAAGAAGAGGGCAGTAATAGTAATCTACACATTGATTTTTTATTTTTTTTTGAACCGTATGCATCAAAAGGTGCATGTACGGTTCCTAAGGGAGACAATTTTACCCTAATTAACCGACTTTATCGAGCAAGATTACTTTTTTTAACCCAAGAGATTACGACCGAGATCTCTAATTACCTTGTTGGTCTTATCGTATATCTCAGTATAGAAGATCAGACCCAGGATTTGTATTTGTTTATAAATTGTCCTGGCGGGTGGGTATTACCCGGAATAGCTATTTTTGATGCTATGCAACTTGTGCTACCAGATGTATATACAATATGCATGGGAATAGCCGCTTCAATGGGATCTTTGATCCTGGTCGGAGGAGAAATTACCAAACGTTTGGCCTTCCCTCACGCTTGGCTTTGGCGCCAATGAGTTTTTTTAAGAAAAAAAGATTATGCCTTCACAAAAAAAATATCAATCAATTCAATATAATATATATATTATGAGTAAAAATAGCATGGCACTTTGAATTCGATCTGCAAAATTTTGTTCGTTTTTTTCAAAACATTAGATTATGTATCGAGAGAGGAGTATGAGATAAAGGGTATTCCCGATTTTTTTATTTATCCGGAGTCCATTTCAGCGTCACAAACTTTTTTATTTTTATACCAAAAGACTCTTAATCCTAACCTAACAATATTTATGTTTGAAAGAGTACAAAAAAAAATTCCTTATTTAAGATCAAAAAGAAACTTTGGGATTGCTGAATTACAGATGAAATGAACGAAATGAATCTATAAAGCAACGGAGCCATCGTAGTATTTTGAACTCACGAAAAGAAGGGTGGTAATTGGACGATTTACTGAGATGGAAGAGAAAAGTAAATTTCATTGTCGAGCCGTATGCAATGAACAAAAGATGCACGTACGGTTGTTCAAGTTTATTGTGATTCTCTATCTTTTTTTTTGTCTTCGACTCATCATGCGAGATAGAAGAACCCCCCTTTGTTATATCATCAGGGTAATGATCCATCAACCTGCTAGTGCTTTTCATGAGGGATCGGCGGGAGAGTGTATGATGGAAGCGGAAGAACTATTGGCTCTGCGAGAAACCCTCACAAAGGTGTATGCACAACGAACAGGCCAACCTTTTTGGGTTCTAACCGAAGACATGGAAAGGGATGTTTTTATGTCAGCAAAAGAAGCCCAAGCTCACGGAATTGTTGATCTTGTAGCGAATGAAGGAGTAGAAATAGTAAAGAAGGAACAATGGAAAGAGTAGAAGTAGTCAAAGCCGCAAATTGATATTTACTTTGCTGGGGAATATTCTATATAACTATAACTAGAAAAAATTCATAATCATCGGGTTAGGATTTATCTAAACCAGTCCCTTATGTAAATGATTCAGCATGCCAACTATTAAACAGCTTATTAGAAACACAAGACAGCCAATCAGAAACGTCACGAAATCCCCCGCTCTTCGGGGATGTCCTCAGCGCCGAGGAACATGTACTAGGGTGTATGTGCGACTCGTTCAGATTATGAACTGGGCCAACAAAAGAAATAAATTTTCCAGTATCAATGATCATTACCAGGGAATAGGAAAAAATGGAAGAACTCTGGTCACTATCGAAAAAAAGATCTATCATATCCATCTATTGTGTATGAAATTTATGGTTTCTCTTGGTGTAACCCCAACAGCTCGATTTAAGATGAGAAGCAAGTTCCCATTGGTAGCAAGTGCTATACATTAAGCGGGAAAGTATTCTTTTTAAATAAAAAAGATTATGCTCCCATTTTTGCAAAACGGACTAACAGGGTCAGCTATCCAGCTAACCCTCAAAATGAAATACCGTTACTGTATAGGCGGATCTCGTTGTGAAAGACCTCTTACTGAATAATTCATGGGTAGAGCCCAAAATTTTGAATTGTACAAGTTACCAATAACGTTGACTAAACGAAGTAAAAGGCTCCGGTGTATAGAGAGGACCTCACCGTTTAAGAAGTAACCATAGAAACGAAGGAACCCACCATTTCTTTATTTATCTAGATTTACTACGTTTTTATTTGTGATCACTAGTATCAATCCAATTTCTTATTTCATTTGGGGTTGAGGCGAAATGCCGCAAAAAAAGAAAAAATCGTGGTCGGGAAGGTTATAGTAGCAAAAGCCATTTGAATTCTTTTTATACATTGGAAAAATCCGTTTTGTTATTAACAGCGAGGAAAGAAAAAATAACTCAAAGAGAAAGAAAATCAATTAGTTATTTAACAAAGTTTAATTTATTCAATGACCAGAGTTAGACGAGGATATATAGCTCGAAGACGTAGAAAAAAAATGCGTTTATTTGTATCAAGTTTTCGAGGGGCTCATTCAAAAATCATGCGCATTATTGCGCAACAGAAAATAAGAGCTTTGTTTTCGGCTCATCGAGATAGAGAGAAGAAAAAGAGAGATTTTCGTCGGTTGTGGATTATTCGGATAAATGCAGCAATTCGCGAAACAGAAAAAGGCGTATACTGTAGTTATAGTCAATTTATAAACGGTCTGTACAAGAGACAGTTAATTCTTAATCGCAAAATACTTGCACAAATAGCTATATTAAATAAGAATTGTCTTTATAGTATTTCCAATGAGATTGAGGATTCGAAAGAAGCGCCCGAAACTATTTAAACAAAGCTCCCCGGAGAAGGAACTCCGGGACGGGAAGATATAAAAAAAATGAGTCCGATAAAATGTAAAATACAATTACAATAAAGTAGTCAAAATGAACAAAGGCATTCAATAAAAAAAAGATTGCTTCTTCCTCGATTTTTCTTACGAGACAACTTATTTTTTGGTTCGAAAACCTCGAAAACCCGTAGTTCTAACGGCCGACTTAGCTTTTTCAAATTGTTTCTCATTATTCAGAAAGGGTAACAAAGATAGAATACGAGCTTGTTTTATAGCAATAGTAATTAATCGTTGTTGTTTCAGAGTCAATCTATTCACGCGCCTAGATAATATTTTTCCCTGTTCACTAATAAATCGACTAATTAAACTCATGTTTCTATAATCAATTCGGTCCCCCGGCTGGAGCGGGGGCAGGCGCCTACGAAAAGGCCGCTTAGATTTAAGGAAAGATCGCTTGGATTTATCCATGGTTTGTTTAGTTATTCCTTATAATATAAATAATATTCTGCCGAAAATCCTATTTCTAATTCATTTTTTGAGATCCGACCGGAATAGGATTTGGTTTTTTCTTTAATTTGAATTTGTTTTTTTTATGTTATTGTTATCTTTATTTAGATATTTATTTATATGTTATGTGCTTATCACTTATATTCTTATAAATGATATATATAACTTCTAGTTCAGAATCCTTTTTTTTATATTCTTTTTTCCTTTTTTATTTAAATTCAATTTCTAATAGAATATTATTCTATATATTCGAATTTAATTATTATCTATTGCATAGAATAATATGTCTGTTTATTACATTTTCTTTTTTTTATGCATATCATATTCATTCATATTGAGCTCTTCCTTCAACCTTAAAAAGGTGATATACAGACGTTCGGTTCGATCTATTTTTTTATCTCTCCATGAATTGTATGCTTGTAACAATAGGGACAGAATTTTTTCAATTCCAATCGACTGGGTGTGTTGTGTCGATTCTTTTGAGTAATATATCGGGAAATACCCCTCGATTCTTTATTAACATTCTTTCGGACACAACTAGTACATTCCAAAATAACACTTACTCGGACATCTTTACCCTTGGCCATGAACCCCCTTTTTTGTTAATTTTTGATTTTGATTCAAGCAACTCTTTTCTTTTAGACCCGAAACGGAGAGAAAGAAATAAAATAGAAATTGCTAACTCGAAATACACTTTAAAAGAGTTCGTTGCAGTAAATAGAGGAATAGGCAATATTAAAAAAATAGTAATAGGAAATAGAATTTAGTTATAGTATAATAGGCGTAATCCAATGATTTCAAACTCGATTTCTAATCACAGTACAGTATTTCATTTGAGTCTCGTGTATGAGACTTTTGCTCTAGACCCACATTTAAATTTCCTTTGTCCCTCTATTAATTTTGAAATAGAAAATTTGAATTTTCAATTCGAGCTTGAGCACAAGCTTTGCTGAGGTTAAATCCTATTTTCTTTCTCCCTTTTCGAATATAAGGTCAAAGGGAGAAAGGGCGCGGGATTAGTCACAGGTAGTGGATTCTAGCTCTAATCTTCGTTACCACTTTCCCACGTCAATAACTAGAATGAAAAAAAGGGGAATGTTAACGCATCGGGGAAAAAACGATTGATTTCTATCAATAGACCTGCTAAAGATCCGAACCATAAAGTACTTAGTACCGGTGCCACGGAGAGATATGTTTTTAGATCTCGCATTGAAAATCCTCCTTCTTTTTTTTTCTTTATTTATATATTGTAACACATAAGAGAATAATACATATATGATAGATGAGTAGAGAAGATTTTCTACCTTTATTTTCAGTTTAAAAAGATGCATCTTTCCTAATCAGCATTCCCTAAAAACCCTTTTTACTTTACATCGTATATGTATCCAAAGACTTTTATATTATATCATATATGATATGAAAAATAATAGTAAGATCTGTTCTGTATCTAAATATGATAAAAAATGGTGTGGAAAAAAAGAAAAGGATTATTTACAATAACACTGTAAACCTATTTTAAGGGATGTAGCGCAGCTTGGTAGCGCGTTTGTTTTGGGTACAAAATGTCACGGGTTCAAATCCTGTCATCCCTACCTATTACTTTTCCTCTGAAAAGTAAAGACGAATTCATTGAGATCGCCGAAATCGATTCAAATTAGACATACATAATCTATCATTTTTAGAATAGTATTCTATATAATACTATTAATATATATATAGCTTTTATCTATTATTTTCTTATATATTAATAATAAAAATAAATATATATTAATAATAAATCATATTTATTATAGTAACATATAATACTATATATACATATAACACATCTACAATTCTAACTATATCAGCGATACTTATATATATGTGATATGCATGCAGGATTGGATTACAAAAGTAATCCCCCTTTTTCTTTACTATCTGTGATAAGAAAGCGCTCTTAGTTCAGTTCGGTAGAACGTGGGTCTCCAAAACCCGATGTCGTAGGTTCAAATCCTACAGAGCGTGATTTCCTTCTTGTTCGTTCTAATTAGAGTGAAATGACTGAAGAAGAATCTTTTCTTTTTTGATTGACCTACTGTGCCTTAAATAAAGTAGGTCAATCAAAAAAGAAAAGATTTGTTAACTAATCAAAGGTCCAACTGATCACCACGTCTATATTGTAAATATGCAGTTACAAATAACCCAGCCAAAGTAATAGGAATCAAACCTAAGACGATTCCAAATAGAAGTACTTCAATCATTTCAATTTGTTTGAAAGTAAAAAAGGGGAGGTAATATCTATCCCTAAATATGAATCCTAATTGTCCATGAATCTCAATAACCACTTGTGGAAAACAGAAAGATTTCTTTTTATGATTATGAATTGTTGATTCAATTTATTTCAAATAAGTCGTATCTTGCTCAGACCAATAAAGAGAGCGGAGGTTATAGTTAAAGCTGCTAGGAGAAAACCAAAATAACTAGTTAGAGTAAGCATAAAGGAGCTAAATCAAATATGTTTTTTTATACATATATTTTGAAAGCACTTACCTAAGTTTACATTTTTTTGTGAACAATAGGAGTAAAAATCAGAACAAATACCAATTGAAAGAATAAGTTTAATTTATTCCTCAATCATTACATTTATTATATTATAGATATAACTAAGAAAGATAAAGGAAGAGAGATAGAAAAAGAAATCGACTCATTGTTTGTGACATCTACAAATCCCGCGATTTCTAATAAACAGAT